AGAAATGTGTTCGCTCAAGAAAGACTCCAGAAGATATTGATCGTAAATAAGAAGACTGTTTACGAAGAAACAGGAATAGATATTCGCATTCATATACATAAGAATTATGTAGGAAACAAAAGAATCTTTTCTTTCTTTTTGAAAATACGTAAATGGATTTCTTTGAAGTAAAGAGACTATTCAAATTATGATATTCGTGGAAAAACAATCGCAATAAATGCAAAGAAGGAACATCTTTGATCCAACATTGAAGGATTTGAACCAAGATTTCCAGATGGATGGGATGGGGTATTAGTAGATCTGACACATAATTTAAATGCGATAATTTATCCTCTAAAAAGGGAAATATTGAATGAATAGATCGTAAATTCTGAGATTTTGGTATTCTTTTTTCTTCAAGGGAAGATACTAATTGCGACGAGAATGGAATTTCCAGAATGACTCCAAAACCTTCTGATACCATTTGAGAAGAAAAATGAGAAGAAAAATAATTCTTGTGCCCCCAAGATCCATTTTGGTTAGAATAATTCATCGAAGAAATCAAAGATTTCTGTTGATACATTCGAATAATTAAACGTTTCACAAGTACTAAACTAGATTTATTGTCATAACCTAGAAATTCCACAGGTTCGTAAAAAATCAAACTATTTAAGCTATGATAATGAGCAAGTGAGTAAATATACTCCTGAAGGAGTAGCGGATATAGGAAGTTTTGTTGCCGAAATCTATCTTTTTTCAATCTAAATATCCTTGTAATTTGTAATTCTGCTATTGAAATACATTTCTAATGTAACCAAAAAAGAGAGGCACTTCTTGTGTTATGAAATGATACATAGTGCAATATGGTCAGAACGGCGTATGCGATAGAAGAATAAATTCTTCTATTCTTCTATTATTCTAAGAAATAATTCTAATAATTAAGAATATAGTCTATTATTAATAATATATAATATATATAATATATATATATATATACTATGCACTGTCTATACTTATATATATATATACTTTTCTACTGTACTTTGTAATGTAAAAAACATAATGAGAATTTAAGAAGTAAAAGATTATATAAAAGTCAGAACAAATAAAGAATATATACCCCGGAGACAGAGAGCCCAATCTACAGATCTTTTTCCTTTCCCTTTCTATCCAATTTGGTTTTCTTTTCCTTGTATAACTAAAATAACAATAAGAAAAAGGGGTAAAAATCTTTTATTTTCGCAACCCAATCACTCTTTTGACTTTGGAAAAGATTCTTTTTTTATCACTATACTATTTCTTCTACACATCCGTCTCCAATCCACAATAAAGAATAATTAGGATTCATAAAAAAAAGAATCAATGGTCCACTCACAATTTACAAGAGAACCTTTTCCCACATCAGGCACTAATCTATTTTTAACGTATAATTAGTAATTCGATCGGGTAATCATTCAAATTAAGAAAGGAAGCTCGTTTCTTTTTTGTCTTACTCGAATTGGAGTCATAAGGCTCTATCCATTTATTCACTAGACCCGAAATACTTTACTGAACTTAAAAATTGTTATAAAAAGAAAAATTCTCGTTCTATTTCTATTATGAGTACTAGAAATCTGATTTTTCTATGATTATATTATTCTTTTTTCTATTCTGTTTACGACATGCTTTTTTTTCCATTCATTACCTTTCAGGATCAGTCGCGGTCTTATAAACTTTACCAATAGTCTAGACGAATTCCTTCATCCAAATGTGTAAAAGATCATAGTCGCAATTAAAAGCCGAGTACTCTACCGTTGAGTTAGCAACCCTAATCAATATGAGGTGTAGATATGATCGAAATAAAAAAATCCAGCAAACTCATCCATTTTACTAATTTTACTAAAGTGAAGGAAAGATCCAATAGGGGAATGGGGATAAAAAGATCTATTTATATACGATCAAATTATATTTGTTTGAGACGCCATTGTCAATATGAATGGACTTTTTAGAAAACAAATTTCAAGAAATTATATAGAAATTTGTGTTGGATTAGCACAACATAAAGAAGAAATAATAACTTTGAGCGGAAAAAAAATAAGGAATTAAGGAAAAGGTAAAGATAGAAAAGATAGCGGCTTTCTTTAATCAAAAAAAGAAAGGTAAAATACAAATACAAGAAGAACCCCCCTTGTTGGGGGGTTCGACAAAAAGAAGCAAGAAAAAAATACGAATAAGAAAAAGAAGAATAAAAGAAGTATGAATAGAACAAAAAAAGAATAAACTTTGAATAAAGAATTACACAAAGTTAGTTACCCTATCCTTTTTTTATTCACGATTCTTGTTTTTACTTACTTTTTTATCAAAAGAAACTCGAAATTCTTTAAAGAATTCTGCCTTCCTTAAAATATCATAAACAGTTCCTGTGGGTTGAGCACCTTTTTCAAGGAAATATAAAATAGCAGGAACATTTGAATAAGTTTGATTCTTTATCGGATCATAAAAACCCACTTTTCGAAGATCTCTTCCTTCTCTTCGGGATCGAACATCAATTGCAACGATTCGATAGATGGCTCATTGGGATAGATGTAAATAAAAAATGCCCCCCTAGAAACGTATAGGAGGTTTTCTCCTCATACGGCTCAAGAAAAAATGATTCTAATTTCTATAATTTCTATTTCTATCTATATAGATAGATAGGAATAAAAATGGATCCATAAAGAATTAGACTGTAATTTGAGCCTTTTTTCCTTCTTTACAGAAAAAGAAAATTCATTCGTACTCCTAACTCAAGTTGGGTAGTTTTGAAAGAGTTTGAAAGGAAATCCTTAGAATTTCTTGAGCTGTCTCTAACCTCTTTTTTTGTCTCCTTTCGGATATATTTTTTTTTAATCATTCTGATCCAATTGTTGAGACTAGTGAAAATAGTGTTTCCTTGTTCCGGAATTTGTTGTCTTTGCTTTGCGCTTTGTGAAATCATTAGGTTTAGACATTACTTCGGTGATCCTTACTCCTTTTCAAAAAGGCAGCAACATACCTTTTGTTTTTTCTATGGAAAAGGGAAAAATAATACGAACGATTGATTCCTTTGTGATACACTCTTGATCGAAACAGTTTGAAAATTTCAACAAATTTGATTTCTTTTTCATTTCAAAAAATTGTTCAAATTTGAACCTCTCCGTTTATCTATATTTCTATATTGATGATCTATTTACAAAGTTGGTCTAACTTATTGATTGTCACTAACCCTAGATTATTCCCCCGATAAATGAATCAATCATTTTTGCTCGAGCTCCATCATATGCTATACCTTTCTATACCATTAGTATCTTTATTTAGCAACCCAAGACAAATTCAATTAGGTTCCTAGCAGAACAAACTATGTCGAGACAAGAGCATCTTCATTCGTATAGAAAATGGTGGATGTCAGAATCCACATCCAATCATGTCCTTCAAGTCGCACGTTGCTTTCTACCACATCGTTTCAAACGAAGTTTTACCATAACATCCCTATAATTTTGATTTTCTTTGAAATTGGAACCGTATGTAATTGATTCAATATGGAATAATGAATAGTCATTGGTTGAACCGATACATAATAATCTACACTTAAAAATAAGTGTTTATCCGGAGATTTCACTTCAAATTACTCCCTATTTTCTCATATGAATAATATCACATGAAAAAAACAAATAAGTTTTAAGCAAACTTATTTACATCTTCAACAGATCTTTCGAGATTGTCCATCATAAAAGATCCTTCTTTTTCTTTTTTGAAAAGAAATTAGAAACCTCAAAAAAAGCCTTTGACTTTCATTTCATTCAAATGAAAAAGAAATCCCCATGAATGGATAAAAGTTTTTAGCCACTTGAACTAAATACTATAATACTATACTAACTAATAACTATACTAAACTAAATATTTCATTTCAATATTCATAAATATTCAATTATAGAATAATAAGATAATCTTCTTAATAAGAATATACAATATATATTCTTATTAAGAATTATGTATTTATGTATTAATTTTATGTATTAATATATTCTAATATGAATATTAATCATGAAGTATGAATATTTTCTCATTTTTTATTTATGAAATGAGATATGATTTCATGATAATAATATTATTATTTACTTATTATTTACCATCTCCAATTGAATCTGATTTTCATTTCATTTAAATCAGAGAGATAGTTTGAGAATAAAGTTTCTTTGTTTTCATTATTATGGAGTAGAAAAAGTCTCGTGTAAGGTAAGATCAAAGAGAAAATCAGAATCCTCGGATTCTGATCTTTTGGCATCCATCTCCATCTCCATCATCCATCTCCATCTCCATCATAGAAAACAAAGAATCGTTAACGAAAATAATCACGAATATTTAAGAATAAAATACTTTAGTAAAAAAGTAAAAAAAAAAAAGATATGATTCTAAGAATAAATCTTAGAATTCAGTGTATCCAACATGAAACATAAAATTGTTGAATTCAATTTTCAATTTCAATTAGAGAAGAATCCTTCGTTTCTGATGCAAACGATCTGGGACGAAAGGATTCGAACCTCCGAGTAACGGGACCAAAACCCGTTGCCTTACCGCTTGGCCACGCCCCATTTTGATTTGGTATAAGAAAAACTAAGCTAAATATTGGTTATTCGTCAATAACCAACCAAAAAAAATATAGGACATGTTGTCGCTGGGATTCAACACAATAGATATAGAATCAAAAAGATTAATTGATCATTACTTAGAATTCAATTAAGATATTGTATGAAAATAGAATTCCTTGTATTCTTATTTGATTGGATAATGTAAGGAAGGATTCTTGATTGGGGAGAAGTCAAAGAAAAATCAGAATTTCTTTCTTTTATCTGCTTTTTTCTTTTAAAAAATCCCTCAGAAAAACAACTCAATCCAATCTGATAATTTCTTATCATTTCAATTTCATTTTAATCTTTAAGAACAAGAAAAGAATATTTGTTATGTTTAATATCTTTAGTTTAATCTGTATCTGTCTTAATTCTACCCTTTATTCGAGTAGTTTTTTCTTCGCCAAATTGCCCGAGGCTTATGCCTTTTTTAATCCAATCGTAGACGTTATGCCGATTATCCCTTTACTCTTTTTTCTCTTAGCCTTTGTTTGGCAAGCTGCTGTAAGTTTTCGATAAAAAGGAAATCTCGATTCAATTCAGAATTTCTTCGATAAAAAAAAAAGATGAGATTTTTATTCTTAAAATCAATAAGATCAGAAATAAGATTCAGATAAGTCTGGAAATTAGGAACCCTCGATTCAAAAAGCGAAATTCTGATATTTTCTATTGTATATTATATTGAAATTGAATAAGGGAAGGGGGCGATGATCTTTAATCAGCTAATCAACTTATTTCTTCTTTTGTTCTGACCTTTCCTTTATAAGATTCCATACAATATCTAATTATAGATATGGATATGGCAAGAAATCTTTGGTAATGAAAAAATACGAATCTTATTACATTAGAATATTACATTAGAAAGAAATTCGTAAAAATAAATTGAAAAAAAAACTTCCTTCTTTTTTCATCTTTAGAGCGTCATATCAAAATAGTGTATAGTGTGTGTCGTAAAATAGGTGATCTATTTCCTTAAAAAAAAAGATCTTATCTTGGAGATTTGTAATGCTTACTCTTAAACTATTCGTTTACACAGTAGTAATATTCTTTGTTTCTCTCTTCATCTTCGGATTCTTATCTAATGATCCGGGGCGTAATCCTGGGCGTGAAGAATAAAAAAAGAGATGAGATTCGTTTTTACTTTTTTTTCATAGGTATTTCATAGGTAAATGTAGAAAGAAATGGAATAGATGCTAGATAAAGAGAAAAGATTCATAAAAGAAAATAATCGAAATTTCTTCCGATTCTAAAATCTCAAGTTATCAGGGGGGTCGGAGAGAGAGGGATTCGAACCCTCGGTACGAATAATTCGTACAACGGATTAGCAATCCGACGCTTTAGTCCACTCAGCCATCTCTCCCCATTCCAAATTGGAAATTTCCCATGTGATTTCACACGTGAAGTGAAGATTGAGAACAATTTTTCTTTTCTTCGAAACAGATTTCTCCAATAGAAAGAATACCTTACTTCTTTTGTACAAAAGGTTCATTTCCCCGGCCTGGTTAAGTATAAGTACTGGCCGGGCCAGTACTTCTTTGTTCCAACGAAGAAAAAAACAAGAAGAGTAATTTTCATTGCCATTCCTAATCTTAGAAATTCTTTAAGAAATTATCTATATCTAGATTAATATAGAATATTCTATATATTCTATAATTCTATCTTAATATGAATATGATATATTCTATATTGAAATATGAAATTGAAATCTAAAATGTTAGAGATTCTATATCTATTCTTAGTATCTTCTAAGTAATTCTAGTAAATTAGAGTCTAAATTAGAATATTTAGTCTTTATAGTAAAAGTGTTCTGTTCTAGTAATATCTAGTAATAGTATTAGAGTATAATAGTAATGTAATATAGTACTAAGATTTTTCGTCTTTATTTTATTATTCTTAAGTATAAGATTCAGAAATTCATTAATGAAAAACGAATTTCATTATAAATGAAAGTTGAAGTTCAGTATTATATTCATCTTAATAATTCTAATTCACTTAAGAAATCTTAATAAGAAGGAAGTATTAAGAAAGAAAAGAAATAGATCTTAGAAATCTTATAAGAGAAAGAATCTCAAATAGAAAACACATATTTCTAAGATTTTAAATCTTTTACTTGTTCAAAGCAAAGGACAAGCTTGAAAGTTTGAGGCCCAATTTACCCGAATTCAGAAAATATGGCGGTTCAAGTGAAGGGAAGTTTCAAAAAAAGAATACTTAAAACTTTAGTACACTATTTAAATTATTTAAATTTGACTAAACTTTTTGCTATTCACCTATTCTTTTTTTCAATCCCGCGCCGCAGCAGAACAAAATACGTATTAATAATGCTGGAATTTTCATGATTCTGATGCTATCTTGACTACGTCTGATTACTTTGTTGGACAAATAGTCCATTCATATCCAATAATGAATATGTAGCGGGTATAGTTTAGTGGTAAAAGTGTGATTCGTTCTATTAACAACTTAAATAGTTAAGGGGTCTTTCCGTTTTTTTCATATTCCGATCAAAAACTTTATTTCTTAAAAAGATTTCATCCTTTCCCCCTCAATAGGACATTTGAGGAAAGAATATACATTCTCACGATTTCTATCCAAAAGGCAATCAGAATCTGAATAAAAAATTTGGATTATGGAGTCGAGAAGCATAATTTTTTTGATTGGTTCAATTTTTCCAATTGAATGAGTATGAATAAAGGATCTATGGATGATAGTACAAAACTTTCAATCGTAACTAAATCTTCAATTTTTGCGCTGAAAAAGGGGGAGATTGAAGCCAAATAGCTAGAAAATGATGGTTTTGGTTTACTAGAACCCTCGGCTTCTTGTTTCAGCTCGGTAGAAACAAAATTATTTTCCTTAGGATCCCACGAGTAGAAAAGAAATAGGGAACGAAGTAACT